CATACCATAAAGAACCATATATTTTGACCCTTCTCCAAAAAGAAGTATCTCTATTTAGAGATTTATCTACTTAGATGACTAAACCATACTCCATCTATATTATTAACGAATATGTATCCCAATCCATCTCGAGTAATTTGTATCAATATCTATTTGGTAGATCCTTTTTTCTGTGCCAGGAACCAGATTTGAACTGGTGACACGAGGATTTTCAGTCCTCTGCTCTACCAACTGAGCTATCCTGACCCTTTCTTGTGCATCATCCTAGTAGAGTATTTGTATCTATGTCAATTAAAGGGACTAAAAAATCAATTAAAGTATTCAAAATTTTGAATTTGGAAATGGAGAGATAGTGCTATGCATTGTGAATGACTTACTTAATATTAAATAATAATCGAGTTAATAATCGAGATTTCTTGCCGATACTCTAATAAATAAGAAATCTGTTCCATGGACAGCATAAGATCCAAAGAGTTCTCTTCGGACTCCTTTGTGAAAGAATAGAATGAGAAAGCTAATGAATCTTAAACCCGTTGATGAAAAGAAAAAAAGAGGATAAATACTATAGTTAGAGTTAGGGAATAAAAGAGGGTTTTTATTGGGGATAGAGGGACTTGAACCCTCACGATTTAAAAAATCGACGGATTTTCCTTTTACTAGAAATTTCATTGTTGTCAGTATTGACATGTAGAATGGGACTCTCTCTTTATCCTCGTACGATTAATTCACTTTTTAAAAGATCTCGAAAACTATGAATTGAAGGATTTGATTACTCAATATTCGATTAGAATGGATTCACAATAATTCTAAAAAAATGCAGAATTTCCTATTTCATAATCATTCCTAAATTCATTATAAAAAAGAAGAAATAACATATAATGTTATGGGTTCCGTGATTAATCGTTTGATATGCCAGTATATATACGTGTGTATTAGATATATAATTATTTCTCTAATTTAGAGGAAGTTCCACTACCAACACAACGTAATCAACTCGATTCGTTAGAACAGCTTCCATTGAGTCTCTGCACCTATCCTTTTCCTTTGGATTCTAGTTTTAGAATCGCTTGTTTTCTCAAAACATGGATTTGGCTCAGGATTGCCCATTTTTAATTCCAGGGTTTCTCTGAATTTGGAAGCTACCACTTAGCAGGTTTCCATACCAAGGCTCAATACAATCAAGTCCGTAGCGTCTACCAATTTCGCCATATCCCCATTTTCCTTTTCTTTAAGACTTGAATTCCTTGTGTAATTTTATCCATCTCTTAGCATTTTTTTGGAATTGTTGAATTCATTACTCGACATAGTCTAGCAGTTCGTCTCTATATGAGAGACCCTGCTTATTGCAATTCAGAATTGAATTGATTCTATCGTTGATGTATTTGCAATTCAATCCGAATCAATATATCCAAAAGTTTTTCTCTCCCCCACCTCCCGCCTTCCCTTTTTAGAGTATTCAAAATCATACTATAACGCTTGATATTCATTCTTTTTTTCTAATCAGAATTTGCAATTTCATTTGCTATGATTCTATGTTCTCATTAGTGAAATATTAAGTTCTCATTAGTGAAATATTAATCATTAATTGTCAAAGCAAGAACTTTATGTAAGAGTGGAAGCCCAAAAAGGGGATTAGGAATTTATTTGGTAGGAGAAATTATTAACAAAAAAAAGAAAAAATATCTCAAAAAAATGTCCTTAATGATATTTAAGGATATCATCTAGTTAAGCATATCAAGCTAACTTTATGAAGTTCTAGTATTTTTTTTTTCTAACTAGAACTTTGAATTTCAAACTAGTTAATAGCTAAGATTAATAATGAAAATCTAGCATTTTATGGATTTCCTATACATATTTGTATTTGTTACACTATTTCTGTTATGTAAGCCCACTTAGCTCAGAGGTTAGAGCATCGCATTTGTAATGCGAGGGTCATCGGTTCAAATCCGATAGTCGGCTTTTTTCTCTATCGATTTTCCATGAACAAGAATCTCTCTTTTTCTCCGAATTAAATGGAGAATCATCTATTACGTCGTTCTACCTTACAACTTTGCTAGATACAAAACAAAAAAATAAATAATATATATACAAAAAATCCACATGTTGATGAAATTCCATTTTTTGTGGTACTTTAGTAGATTTTACCTTGTTTATCCTTTAGTTTAATTCAGTTTTAATTTCGATTTATTGTGTAATGTAAATAAAATGAAATTGATTGTGTAAAATGAAATTTCAATAAAATAAAAAAGGAGTCTTCATGTCCCGTTATCGAGGACCTCGTTTCAAAAAAATACGCCGTCTGGGAGCTTTACCAGGACTCACTAGAAAAACGCCTAAATCCGGGAGTAATCTGAAAAAGAAATTCAATTCTGGGAAAAAAGAACAATATCGTATTCGTCTTCAAGAAAAGCAGAAATTGCGTTTTCATTATGGTCTGACAGAACGACAATTACTTAGATATGTCCATATCGCTGGAAAAGCAAAAAGGTCAACAGGTCAGGTTTTACTACAACTACTTGAAATGCGTTTGGATAATATCCTTTTTCGATTGGGTATGGCTTCAACCATTCCTGAGGCCCGGCAATTAGTTAACCATAGACATATTTTAGTTAATGGTCGTATAGTCGATATACCAAGTTTTCGTTGCAAACCCCGAGATATTATTACTACGAAGGATAACCAAAGATCAAAACGTCTGATTCAAAATTCTATTGCTTCATCCGACCAGGTGAAATTGCCAAAGCATTTGACTATTGACACATTGCAATATAAAGGACTAGTAAAAAAAATAATAGACAGGAAGTGGGTCGGTCTGAAAATAAATGAGTTGTTAGTTGTAGAATATTACTCTCGTCAGACTTGAACTTAACGAAAAAAGGAAAGGTTCATAGAATTTGATTCCCCTTCCCCTTTCCCCGAACTAAATCGATCTAAGGGCCTTAGTTCGTATTTTCTCATTCACCTATCATAAATGGATTAACCCTAGGATCCTTTTTTCTTTATTTGTTCTTTCCTCTATTTGTATTTTAATTACCGCAGTAATTTGGTATAGAGAATTTCTATTAAATGGAGGTATTATTGTTGGAACCAATTGTTATTTGATTTGATACATTGTGATCGGTAACGTTGATAAATTAAGAGAAACGGAAAGAGAGGGATTCGAACCCTCGGTAAACAAAAGTCTACATAGCAGTTCCAATGCTACGCCTTGAACCGCTCGGCCATCTTTCCCACATAATCTTATTATTGAAAAGAAACTGAGTGAATAGCGAGTTTTCGTACACAACCGCTGGGGGGTTCCATGGTTCTATTGGAATAATTCCTTTCCCATTTCCTAGGATACCCATGAGCAGAACTATTACTTACTATCTATTTCAGATAAGTGGAAAAGAGTCCGGGATTTTTTTTACTAGGAATTCCGTTCCGCTCCCTCGAAAAGTTTTAGTTTGGTTTTTCTCCAAAGAAAAAGAGAATGAAAGAATTCTTCTTATTCCATAATAAAATATTCTTTTTATTCCATAATAAAATAAAGTAATCCTAGAAGTCTGTTTGCATAACGTACGCTACGCCATACAATCGAAATAGAAAATAGGGTATGGGACAATTAATGACTTTGAAAACGCGAAATAGCTGATGAGAGAAGTTCTTGTTGAGAAATAGGAAAGTGGAATGAAATCCAATCTTAGTTAAATATTTCATATTTCTTCTTTTCCAAACAGAAGGAAAAGGAGACAATTTGAGCTGGGCAGAAAGCCCCTATCTCTTTAGAGCATATGGATCCATTTATAAGAATCGAATTAGTTTGTTTTTATGTTATTTTGTGAAGTAATGAAAAGAATTCTATATAGAATGGATTGGTAATTATGCCTAGATCCCGTATAAATGGAAATTTTATTGATAAGACCTCCTCAATTGTAGCCAATATTTTATTGCGAATAATTCCGACAACCTCAGGAGAAAAAAGGGCATTTACTTATTATAGAGATGGTGCGATTTGACTTATAGAGATGGTGCGATTTTACTCTTTTTATTGTTTTATTAGCCCTACACCTCAGTCTTACGAGAAAGAGAGGCGGTTCGTATAGAGAGAAGAAAATTAGTAAAGGAAACCCACGCTTGGTGAAGGTGAGATGAAGTTTGGAGATCTAACAATTCCTTCTGTCGTGTATCCTCGATTGATGCAGCCTCAGATGCTTCAATTGTAGATTTGAGTATTGAGCGAAAGGTTACACCTACAGTATAGGTTCTGTATTACATACAGGCCAATCCTACTCTACTAGTACCAATAGGCAGCATAGGGGAGAAAAGCACTACACCTAGAAATAGGAATCAACAAGAGAAAAACTTTGTTAGAAATTAGCCCTTTCCTGATCGGTATCAGGGCTGGCAAGAATGGTTGGGACAACAAACAACCATCAGGTTTGTACTTTGGATACCCCTATAACCATCAAAGATCGTTGAAGTGGCTAATTCCTGTAAATAGGAAGCGTTGAGAACAAAGAAATTCTTGGAGCTATCGTTTTCCTCTAGCATTAATAGAATTAATTGGTGTTAAGAAAAAACCTCTTGCGGGAAGGTTGGCTAGAGATTTCTTGTAAAAATACCAGCCCCTTTCGGTTCATAATCAGATGGGACTAATTCGATTTTTATTCTATAGATTATTTCGCTTAGTACTATGTACAGAAGGGAGGAGCCGTATGAGATGAAAACCTCATGTACGGTTCTGGAACGGAGATTTTTTGAATAGAATGAACGACCGTAACGGATGTTGGCTCAATCCGAAGGAAATTATGCGGAAGCTTTGCAGAATTATTATGAAGCTACGCGACTAGAAATTGATCCCTATGATCGAAGTTATATACTCTATAACATAGGTCTTATACACACAAGCAATGGAGAGCATACAAAGGCTTTGGAATATTATTTCCGGGCACTAGAACGAAACCCCTTCTTACCGCAAGCTTTTAATAATATGGCCGTGATCTGTCATTACGTGCGAC